TGTTCAATAACAATTTAAGCATTTATCAAATATTCATCGAGGAACATCAGCCAAGGTGTAGCGCAGTCTGGTAGCGCATCTGTTTTGGGTACAGAGGGTCATAGGTTCAAATCCTGTCACCTTGAGTCAGAATCAAAGTCAACTAAAAACATGAAAATCAATCGACCGTTATCACCTCATCTTACCATTTATAAGCCACAGCTTACTTCTACTCTTTCTATTTTTCATAGAATTTCTGGGGCTTTCTTAGGGGCGGCCGTTAGATTACTTGTGATTACAACAAAGGCGCTACTGCTCGAGGGGCTCAGGGCTTACCCAATAGCAAGAAAAAGGAAGCATGCCACAGAAGCAGCGATAAAGGAGATATTCGTCGGCTAGGTTATCGGCCTACTCAAGAATCCTCCGCGAGTCCGCTGGCGCTTGCCAAATGAAATCTATATATAAATATATCTATAGATTTCATTTAGCATGAGATGATAAAACAGAATCGCAGTTCTTTTCGGGTCAGCCTACTCTACGGCGAATTAGTGCAAAAAAAATGCACGCAAGGAATCGCACGAACACTGTTATGCTTTCAGTCTGCTGGCGGCTAAGAACGGTAAGGACGAAAGAAAAATAGATATATTTTTACGCATGGAAGCAGATTACCCAAAGTAATGGGGACAGAGAACTAAACGACATCTCAAGCGCTATAGCTCACAGGTGATATCGGCGAGATCCAACCATACACTATGATTTGAGTTGGAAGTCAGAGGACCCATAGTACCTGCCTGATCCTAAAAGAATCGTGTAAACAGGAAACTTGTGGATTGAATAAAAGGCGAAGGGGTCTATGCACCTGCCTAGTCTGGCAGGTTTTACTCTTCAAAACTCAAAAAAGAAAACGGCAAATATATCTATTTTTTGTTGCGCCCTATTAACATCAAGATGTTAATACATTATATATGATGATACATCCAATGCCATTAATAATCCAATCAGTAGCCGGGAAGGGCAGGCACCCAACGAGCCGCAGTCAATGGAGCCCGTCTCCTATGAGTTCAATTTAAATCAGGAGAGTTAGTGAGCCGTATGATGGGAGACTATCACGTACGGTTCGGAGAGCACTTAGAAGGCAGGAGTTAATCATAACTTCCTACCGAAGTTTGACTCTATCCATTATGGTTTTTTTTAGTATTCTTTTCTTAAAAATAGGCGATCTTAACCTTACTTTTTATTATCTTTACCGGTACGCTTTTTTCTTCACTTTCTATTTCTATTGGTTGATCTTAAGCGTAGTCAATTTCAGTTTATTGGCTTTGTGCTATCATATGAGTAATGGAATTCGTCATTTATTGTGGGATTTAGGTTTTTTTCTAGAATTATCCAAAGTATATACTTCCGGAATTATTATGTTATTCTGTGCAGCTTTTCTAGCTGTATCGAATATTATCCGATTCTATTTCTCATAAACGCGAAATACGATAACCCCGAAAAAAAAAGGTCTATATATATATAGACTTTTTTCCCTGATAGCTCAGCGATGCCTCGGAATCAGATCTACTTTATCTTGCGAAGGCTTAACTAAGACAAGCCTACAATCTGTACTATTTCGGCCGACAGGATACTTTTTAGATAGGCAGAGCCGTATGATGGACAATTGTCACATACGCTTCTACAAGAAGGGGCCGGACCAAAAAGGCCAGTTTCCTTTTACTCTCAAAGAAAAGGTAAAAAGCAATGAAAGCTCATAGAGAAACCTTGGGGCATTGGCTTCTTCAAAGAATGACTGCCGCTTCTCTAATTCCAACCATTCTTATATCAAATGTTTCTACTTTGATTCTGTTAAATATTTTGTTATTCTGGCATATTCATGTGGGAATTGAAGAAATTCTAACAGATTATGTTCACCATGAAATAACACGAAATTGGATCTTGATTCTTTTCAGAGTATTTTGTTTAATAATTATCAAATATGTTTTTTTGTTTTTTGTTTTTTAAAAAAACTTTATAATCATTTAGAGATTCAGATAGTGCTAGAAAGCAAAGATAAGCGCGGAGAGCGCAGCAAAAAAAATCTATATAGATTTTTTTTCTGGTGCTAGTAGAGGCCGTGTCATGGATGAAGTTAGTAAGTAATTAAATGGTTACTAATGATGGTTTTTTCCATTGTCCTCTATGTGCTTGTTCTGGTTTCTATTGCCCTTGCCATGAAAAAAAGGGCAAAGCAGTACTTATTGGCTAAGGAACCGGCATGTGCTTGGCTTGAAACCGAGTTGGCTTTCGAAAAAAAGACTCTTATTATGGATCTAGTAAAATATTTAACATTTTCTATGATTCTTTTTCTCTTAGGTATTTGGGGAATTTTCTTGAATAGAAAAAATATCCTTATTATGTTAATGTCAATTGAGTTAATGTTACTTGCGGTCGATTTAAACTTTTTGGTATTTTCGGTTTATTTAGATGATATGATGGGTCAATTATTTGCTTTATTTGTTTTAACGGTGGCAGCTGCGGAATCCGCTATTGGGCTGGCCATTCTGGTTATAACTTTTCGAATTCGTGGGACTATTGCAGTGGAATTTAGGGCGACCGTTCGCGTCGCCTACAGTCATTGTTTAGCCATATGGAAATTATTCGCAGTTTTGCGCTAGCAGCCATATAGCAAACCACGCGAGACCCTATTCCGCGTGCCAGGCATAGAGCTTACCCAACCACCGTGTAAACGGGTGGGAACCACAGCATGCTCTAAAAACGTAGTTGGAAGAAAAAACAAGGAAGACCTCATGATGTTAGAGTATGTCGGTTCACAAAGCAAACGAATGATTCTAGCTCAAACAACCCAAGACCACTACGCTAGCCTGCTCTTGTATGAGATGAGCCCCTGCTCTGGCAAATCAAAGTCTCTTTCGGTCAAACTGGACCTGCAGTTAATCACGAGGAACTCCTTGTGGTAATGCACACGAGTGCGCGCTGTCAAGCTCTCAGTCTGCCATCAATAAATTATGGTAAGACCAGAATGGAAAAAGAAACCCTGCGGGCGGAATATTACAGAGCCTGCACGAGGGAGCAGATTACCCAAAGTAATGGGGACAAAAGACTGAACGACATCTCAACGCAAAATGGCCTTGAATTAAAATTAGCAAAAAACTGTAGGCAACACCGGTGAAATCCGCTTTCGTCCAGCTGACCGAAGTGGAAGTCAGAGGGCCCATAGTACCCGCCTGAGCCGTACGTAGTAAAAAGATTTTTTTCGCTAAAACTGCTAACAAAAGGGAAGGGGCCTAACCGTCTGCTGTACCTTAGCAGACCATATTCAACCACGTCTTCTAGCTAAGCCCCTATGGGTTTCAAATGGGATTTGTCTAAAAATAAAGAGAAAAGCAATTTAGGGCGCTGTCGCTCTTTTAATGGACTTTTGGATTTTCCGCTTTCGCAAAGCTAAGGAAACCTATTCAAATCTGCAAAACATCGTGGACAACCTGGACTCATGAATAATGCTTTATGTCCAATTAGGGCAGCGGGACCTGAATCGATGACACCAATATCGGACAAAAGGAGACCATTGATGGAACCGAAACTGGGAGCCCTATAGAACGAAGCACAGTAATCGAAAAAAATTCAGTACAAAACGAATCTACATGCTGCCATTTGCTCTGCGGACAAGGCAGAATAAGAAGCCGAAAATGGAAAACGCCTTTTTGAAGACCTATTTTCATAAGCAAAAAAAAAAATAGATATATATCTATTTTTTTTTGCGGTATCACGGACACCCAGATGGAAGCATGGAAACAATCTATGAGTGGAAGAGGTACTCCACGCAAAATAGAAAACCGAAAAAGGGATATACTAAAAACCATACTGTCTTCAATGCCAGCTTAGTGGCGTCCTTGTCAAAAGCCCTACCTTGACTATTTAAAATTCGTTTCATACGTTCTAAACTACAGAGTAAATTCTGCTATCGAGAATTCTATGGCATCACTTGCTTGATGACTAAAACGCTGCGTAACTGCTCTTCGTGCTTCCTTCATTATATTGGAAATCTGAAGAGAATGCACCATGTTCAGAGTATTAAGGACGAGCTCGGAGGAAATAATGAAAATGCATTTTTTTTTATGTTATTATTTCTCGCTAAAATTCCTCATGATCGTCATAATGAAAAAGCAAGTTGCTTTATGGTACTTAAGCCACTTAGAGATCGGTCACTAAAAAAACAAGCCAAAATCTAACGACAAAGACAAATCCGAATAGAGGTTGAATTAGAGAGCCGTATGATGGGCGACTATCTCGTACGGTTCGGAGAGGGCTCGAATACCAAAGCATTCAATATGTTTCTGAGAAAGTTCCACTCTATTTAATTGCATGAAGGGATAAGCACAAAAACAAGTGCTTCGTCTCTATTCTTCAAATACGGAGTATATGGGAGAGGCAGGATTCGAACCTACGTAGAAAACCTTCAACAGATTTACAGTCTGTCGCTTTTAACCACTCGGCCACTCTCCCCCAAAATAAAGAAAAAATTCTTTATTTCTATTAGAAATCGGTCAATCCGCGCGTGTATGTATGTATGGTATGGAACCTTTAATGGGTTTGAACTAATCGATAGATGCATGTACCGTTGGTATATATTATTGATTCATTCATTATGCACTTTCTTTAAGCATCCTACAGGATTTGAACCTGTGACCTTCAACTTAGAAGGTTGTTGCTCTATCCAACTGAGCTAAGAATGCAGTACAATACTAACCTTCATTCATTCGTGAACTACAAAGAAAAAAGCTGTCTTCGTATGACGAATAAAGGGCGCGCAGCGTGAAAATAGCACCAGAAATAAAAAAGTCATACATAAAGCAAAAAAAAATATGATTTCGCCATAGATTCCCGTGGCTATATGCGCTCTATGCCATGCCTTTTACTCAATGAAATAGAAAAAAAGTGCTCGGCTGTAATACGGCTTTAGTACATAGTAATTGCATTATGATGAATGAGTACCCTTAAATGTAGTAAAATTCTAGAGGCGAACCCTTAACTACTAATGAGATGAAAATAAAATCTTGGTAGGGCCTTACGATTGATTGCGCACTTCGCCGGGCGCAGTAAAAGCCAACCCAACGTTTTTTTCGCCCTTATTAGGTTTAACACACAATGAAATATCACGAATTTTTTATTTAAAACTATTCTGAAAGAAGCTAGAATTCGTTTTTTTTGGATATTTATTTGCTTCAGTTTAACATGGTTTACGTGTTATTGGTTTTCAGAAGATTTGTTTTTTTTGTCAGCGAAATCCTTCCTTATTCTCTCCTATTCGGGTTTTATTTGTACACAATTAACGGAGGCCTTAAGCACGTATGTTACTATTTCTTTAATATCATGCTTTTATTTTTTCTTTTCTTTTCTAAGTTATCAAATCTGGTGTTTTTTGATTCCTAGTTGTTATAAAGAACAAAGAAAAAAATACAACAAATTCTTTTACTTAAGTGGTTTTTACTTCTTCTTGTTTTTTTTTGCCACTTTTGTTGGAATAGTTCCCAATGTTTGGCACTTTTTATATGAATTAAATAAAACATCAACTAATCTGCTTATAATAAAGTTACAACCTAAGATTTTTGACTATATTTTATTAACTGTTCGTATTTTGTTTATTTCATCAATATGCTCTCAAGTACAGGTACTTGTGATTTTTTTGCTAGAATCAAAAGGAATTTTTGTGAAAAGCTGCTGTAAAAATTGTCGTTTTTTTATGGTTCTTTTAATTTTTACAGCAGCTTTTTTAACACCTCCAGATATTTGGTGTCAAATTGTCGCTTGTTTACTTATTTATTGTATAATAGAGTTGACCATTTTTTACGCATTGATTATACAAGTTTATAAGAAGCAACGAGTCCTTTAACCAAAATTGGGCCATGGCCAAGGGCCAGGCCGCGAAGTGCAACAAAAAACAAAAATCTAGATAGATTTTTTTTGATCTTTGGCCTAATTTTGCCTGCTGCTATGCATGAAGCTTTAACCATTTATTCATTCCTTCTTGGCTACCTTTCTTTTTTCCTTGCCGATGCGGGAAGAGGACGCGCAGAAGCCCAATAGCTTTTGTTCGCGCTGCCCTCCCCCACCCCACCCTAGATGCTTTATGGTCGATTTGGATCCGGCCAAGCAGAGCAAAGCGACCGTGACGACGCCATCGAGCAACAAATAAGCGCTTCGCCGAAATGGAGCTGCGACGCCCACTATGCCATAGTCTTCGCCAATTCGATATGATATGAGACTAAGCTCGCTTATAACTGTTACAAAACTAGCCAGGGCGCAGCAAACAAAAGTATTTTTCACTCCACACTACAAAGCGGACTTAATTCCCCGCTTATTTTTCCGTCTTTAGCCTCGAAGACACAGAAAGATAATACGAGGCCAAGAAAAAAGCTCATAGAGCATAAAACGAATGCTCCGTCTGCCCGGGCATACGAGCTTTACTTTCTTTTTTTGCGCAATTGTAGTATTGTCTTTATGTCTATAGCAAAGAGCCAAAAATGGTTCAAAAAAATCAAAAGATTCCCGGAATATTTTCACCATCTACGAGAGATTAACTCTGTTATCGCTCTGCCAATAAATAATTTACATACGTTCCTGCTTTAATCAAGAAGGTCTAGATCTATGCTATAAGGGAATTGTATTTGTTGAGGTTCATATAATACCACGGCTTTTAATGTTTTATAATTAACCTCCAAATGAGTAGGTTTTATTCTCCATATTCGATTACTCTGAAAATTTTGTCTTATTTTTGATCTAATGAAATATAGAAAATTATCTTGGATAGATATAAGATCACCCTTGGATAATTGAAAACCAGGAATATTGACCATTTTATAATTGACACAAATTTTTTTATGACTTATTAGCTGCCTTGCTTGACAAATGGTTAAACAGAAATTAAGACGAACCAGAATAACGTCTAATCTTCGTTCTATATCGAATAACAAACTGTTTTTTTTATCTAGATAAGTCTGCGTTTTAGACCTTCGCATCTTTTTAATGGGTAATTTTCCATAAAAAAGGGACAACTTTTGTATAGTTTGTAATTCTTTGGAAAAGTCAGATTGTTTTTTATTTGTTTTTTTTCGAAGCTTCAAAATAATGGCTTTTTGTTTTTGAGTAAGTTTTTTGGTCGGCCAAACATTTTCCGAAATTTGACGACAAGTTTTAAATCTTGATGCAGGCATATGAAGTTTCATTTGTTTTTTTAGCCATTGCGGATAACGGGAATCGAACCCATATCTCCTGCTTGGAAGGCAGATAATTTACCTTTAATCTATATCCGCCTAAAATTTTTTTTTATTTCTTCTCGCTTTTTTTTTTCAATCTCCATTTACATAGCAAATTAATATTAGGTTGATTATTGGTTCTTTTGAGCCGATGATCTTATTAAGATAAGGATGGATGTCTGAGCGGTTGAAAGAATCGGTCTTGAAAACCGAAGTATTGAGAATACCGGGGGTTCGAATCCCTCTCCATCCGTAAGTAGGGTAATTAGTTAACCTTTTTTAAAACAAAATAGCATGTAACCTTTACAGATCTTAACGTTGTGTAATTATTTTGCAGAATCAAGCAAAAAACAAGATATTCTCTTTATGAAAAAAAATATATAATCATTATTTATGATGATTCATTCAAGAAAAAGTAATGATCTTGAACTGGTGGCTCTGTGCTTGGTAGCCAGAAAATAGGGCAGTACCCTGAAGAGCTTGAGGAGATTTTTACTCAGCGGGACAGCGCGTATCGTGCTGTGGCTTAGCTCGAGGCGCAACATTGAGCCATGTTGCAAAACGCGCCACAGTGCACTGGACCGAAATATATAGATGTCATAATCTGTATAGTATTGGGTAAATCAAAAATTTGCATGTTTTTGTACATCACGCGCTCAACCACAATATAACAAAGACGACAATAAAAAATAACATAATAAAATCGCCAGTATACCAATCAAATGACCTACAAGATAAACTACCGGCACTAGTGGTTGACTGCGCGAAAGCAAAGACCCGCTTCGCCCTTTTTCTTTCGACGCAGTCAAAAAGATACGATGCTTAGATAGTACACCCGCAAACGCAAAAAACAATATGACTTATGGATCATTAATAAGCAAATCTAGTTTAGTTTCTTTTTACAGTGACGAACCATGAGAAATAACTTTATCTATAGGCACGACTCAGAAACCATAAAACACGACCTAACCTACAGGGTTAGGCCAAATATGATGGTGTAAGTTCAATTCTAGTTTGACGAGAGGGCCTTTGACCCATTCATGTGACTGTGAGTAATCGATCAGTAATAAAAAATCTGGCAATCCATGGGCCCTTGAGCTACCATCTGAAATGGTATTGAGGCCATTAAGAGAGTCTAATAACTAAAGAAAAGAAAAAAAATTTCCACAGATTAAATCAAATTTTGGCGGATATGATGGAATTGGTAGACATGCCAGGTTTAGGTTCTGGTGACTATAATGTTTGTGGGGGTTCGAGTCCCTCTATCCGTACAAGTCGGAACTTCAAGTTCTGCGATCACCAGGCCTTTAGCGTTCGGCTAGCCTACTATATAATTACTGTTTCTTAGTTAATACTGCTTCTTGAGATAGTATGCCACCAGCTATGGTAAATTGTCGAGCTGCACCCGGCATATTCGACTAATGGAAGTTGAATAACGAAGTGACCACAAATTTACGCGCAGATCAACCAAATAGAAATGAAGAATAAAGGTGCCCAATCCACAGTAAGCGTCAAGTATGACAATATTCTGAAGTGACGACGATAAAATAACATAATGAGTCCACGATTTTTCCTAGGTAATATAAGCTTAAAGCTAACCCTAAACTCTGCCCTTATCGCAAAACATAAGGCTATGACGAGAATTTCCAGAAACTTATCTTTCCTTAAATTATGATTATTCCCAGCGGAAGTTACGAGGCTCCAGAAACAACTATTTGTTTAGCATTATTATTTCCTAAATATATCATTGTGATCTATTTGATATTAATATGACATGCATTTTCTAATCCTAACCTATTTGTGCGGAAGGGACCGCAGTGATCGCACTATCCTCTAATCACTGCGGTTATTTTTGTGTATCTAACGCCTAAAAACAGGCTTAGTAATTTGAGTGGTTAGGTTTAAGACCCATATCAAGATTAAGTGTAATCAGATTGCTTGATCTATAGATATAAATCCCTATGATGTTTTGAATTTTTTTATTAAAGATTTATGGCTGCGGCCCTCACCTAAATTCATACGACATTTGACAAAAAAAAGGTATAACTACTATTAGGAAATTTAGTATTCTATCATAAATTTGTAAATCAATGGATCTTTCACCTCGCATAGTATTTGTACTCTTGCCCCGTGGATCGAACACCAGTCGTGATCAAACTGTTTTTGGAAATTAGGAGAGAAGCCATGCTGCTTAATTGGCGAAAAAAGAATATACGTTTATTCATAAGAAGTGTGCTCAATTCATAAATCAGATTCTAAACTAGTATGTGCTCTATTTATTTATTATGTATGCATAAGAAAACAGCTCAGGCTTAAAGTTATAGGTCCTTCATTCACGATATAGATGAATAATTTGATTATCAAAAAATATTGTATATTGTAGGAGAACCTAAACAAATTAACCGCCCCTACGTTGTTCTGGTATGAGCCATTGGCAGAGTGGGAAGTTATTTCGTTTTTGTTTTAGGCGGGTGCGTAGCACTTTACAAGCTTCGAAAAAAAGGCCGTAGGTAGATTTTTTGGAGTATAGCCAAGTGGAAAGGCTTCGGTTTTTGATACCGACAGGCAAAGGTTCGAATCCTTTTACTCCAGATTTATGTAATTTTTGATTTTATACAAAAAATATATATATATTTTTTTTTCAATTCCAATCCAATCTATATAAAGCCAGCTGACGTAGAAAACTACACAAGCCTCCTAATGAAGCCAAAATAAAGCCTATCCAAATACAGAAAATGAAAGGTAGTTTCATTATGGTAATATACCAGCCTGTTTCAAAACTTCCAGTTCCAATTAAAGCATATAGATCCGTAAAAAGATTACTATGTATAGCCACTTTGGTAGTGCTTGTTTCTCGATTAGAAAAAGAAAATCTTTTTTCTGGGAACACAGTCAACCAAAGTGGGAAACTATGATGTTCGCGATTTCTCCATGATCTGTCACCATGGAAAAAAGTTGAAAAAAAATATATATATTTTTTTTCAACTTTTTCATTCTGGTACGAAAGCGCAGCAAGTGGCAACAAGTCGATTATGGCACGAAGTGATTCATCATAATCAAAAATGAATGGATTTTTTAAGGACGGTTTATAGATAATCAAATTACCACAAATGGAATGAAAGGTGGGTCCATGTAATTGATCAATACCTCGCAAACAACAATGCTCTCTTCCTATATGTAGTTCAGAACCTAAAGGCAATAATTGAGTAAACTGTCTCTTTTTTGGGTTGGTTAACCTAAGCCACAGCATCACCGCAGGGGCTTGGCTTCCGAACCGTACGTGAGCCTACGGCCTCATACGGCTCTTCTCAAGGGGAACCTGAAAACCAAATAATAAATGAATAATAAAGCGGAAATTTACATAACATTCGTCTAAAAATCTTTTTTCCTGTTTATTCTGCTTATAGGAACTCTCCACCATTCGTTATGCTGCGCCCTGAGTCCCCGCGTCGGCCTGGCACTTCGAGATTTACTTTACTAACGCGAGCAAAGTGAGCGTTTGCCCCGAAGGTCTTGTCTTTTCGGAAGAATCCTGTTCCCACTAGCTTACGGCCCGGCTGGCCTGCCAGTTTTACTGGAACTTAATGGGAATTATTCCGTTCCCTGGTTAGATTTTTGGATGTGAGATTTACTCCACGAGGAACAGTACGAACGTAGATGAATATCATCACGACCTCTTTTTCCGTATTGTTAGGAATGCTTAACGCCATTTTGCCAACTAGCGTTACCCGCGGCCTGGCATTGCCATTGGCAAGTCTCTCAGTGTGGTCAATACTGGGTGTTTTTGAGCAGCGAAGCTTATACCCATTCACATTAAGTTCATCCTAAGTCCTTGAACCTCTTGCACTAATTTGGGAAGAAGCCGTCTTCCTATCAAGGTTCAAGAGTCGATTGAGCATCTCAGCGGCGGGATTTAGAACCCGAATTCAACCAGAGTTCACGCCCACATGGCGTGAGCTTAAACACGAGATGGTCGCGCATAAGCTGCCGGGTCGCACGACAGAATAACACCCATAATAAAGATGCAAACTCCTCCATGTGAAATTTTCATAGTCATGGGAACTTTTCGAAAGTCATGACCAACATCCATCAGTCTTTTCGGTAAGGCGCGAACAATAAAAAATCTATTCCAAATATTTTCAAGGACGAAAGAATAAGCTTGCAAAAAAGCAAGCAGAGAATAAAAAGCCAAAATTTTGGTTTTCTCGTTGAAGCCGAAGGTTTTTGAAAATTGCAGCAAATAAATCAAAAATATTTTTGATTTATTTGAAAGAAATAAAAAGGAAAAATTTTCTTTCTTTTTATTTCTTTGTTTCTTTTTTCTGTCAGGCCAACAAAGCGCTTGGCGCTTTCTTCTCTGTGCCCGCTTACGCGGTTTTCTTTTCTCTTCCATTCCAAGCCTACGCTCCTCGTTTGCCCACGTATCGCGCCTATATTTAAATGATAAAAAAAATGTACAAAATAATAAAAAACAAAGCACACTACAGAAAGATTCTAAATATGACAAGTCTCCCATAAATTTAAAAATAAAAAAATTCGAAAAAAAAAAAAAAAAGAAAAAAAATGCATTTTTAGCTCTAGTTTTGGGGGAGCTTTTTTCAATTATGTTGAGTAATAAAATGCGTTTTGCTTTTACCAAAACTATCCTTTCTGTTTTCTCCATAGAGCGTATGAATCCCCTGGAATGTACATGAACTAGAAGCAATAATAAAGAGGTAAAAATAGGTATTATAGTACCATGAGAAAAAGGAGCACCTGTGGGAACATCTCTACTTACCAACCATTGAAATAGTATGGGTGCTGCCGTACCACAAAGCACAACCATAAACATAAGAAAAAAAAAAAAGTTCTGTAGTTGGACCATCTGCTCTATTTGTTTTTAGGATTTTGCTTTAAAGAAGAAAAGAATACAAGATAAAAAAACTCAAAATTGAAACAAAAAAATGATTCATTGGCAGGGCCGAAGGCTTCTCTTCTTCGGCCTTCGGCGAAGGCTTTGCGCCCCCGGTACGCTACCTCTGTAGCCATAGCTCCTGGAAGGCGCGGAGCCTTCGCATAACAAATGACAGAAAAGCCAAAGGTTTCACCGTGTGGATTCGAAATGTTGCTAGCTTTTTCTCTCTTTGGCCCAAAAAAAGAGCTTTTTTTCTTTATGTATTTTACTTGCTTTGTATCCAATTAGTTTGTCATGGCCTTCTTCGTCCTCCATCAGCTTTGATAAACGAGTAAATTGACGCAAGTGCACGAATAGAGTACTTCGCCGCGAATACCATAAGATCCGGTTTACGGGTTTTGGGGCCCTCAGGCTTTGATTCAATGATAAATCAGAGAATGCACCAACTAGCCTAGTACTTGATTGCCGCTTCATTTGGAAAAAAAACATCAAAGATATGCTAGTAATGTTGAGGAAGAAAAACCATAAAAAGATTCCTCGTGTAGAATCTGTAGCAAAACTATGAACAGAAGTTAGCAATCCAGAACGTACGAAAAAAGTTCCTAAAACACGACATAGAAAAGTGACCATATTAAGAAACAAAGTCCAATAATTCAATTTAGGGAAAATTACTGAATGAATACAAGCTGTAGCTAATAGCCAAGGCATAAAAGAAGCATTTTCTACAGGATCCCAAAACCACCAGCCCCCCCACCCTCATTCATGATAAGCCCACCAACTTCCTAGCAATATGCCTACAGTTAAAAAACACCAGCATGTCAAGATCCAAATTTGAATTTGTTTCCACCCATGGTATTGTGGGCCAGAGACCACTTTATTCGCGCTACGGGTCCAACCAAAATACAAAAACGCAGTATTTGCTTTATGAACAACACGCTTAGTCCACTGGCTCTTTGTAAGATTCAGCCGCTCTTTTGACCAAAGCGAAGAAGGCGACACCAAGTGCCGAAGCCCAAGCAGGCTTCTATTGCGTAGCAAGATGAAAGCAAAACTGGGATAAAGAGAACAGGTATTTTCAAATAGATTTTTTCTAATTTTCTTTGCATTCTCCTGAGTAATCAGCTTATTTGTTATGCGAAAGAAAGCATCAAAAATTTCGGCCTTGCTTTCCCTTCGCATTGGCAAATAGAGTGCAGAGATACCATTCATTATTTTGGCTAGACATAAGCAAAAACCGATAGCACTGGCGACATATCCTGCATAAATGCAGGGAGGATGTATAGCTAATATAGGATCTTGTAAAACAGGATTTAATTCTGCAAGTGATTTAGTACAAACAAATGAAATTCGAACAAAAGGATTGGAACTTGCTAATAAGAAAATCGAAAAAAATAAAGCAATGCCCATATAAATTCGCCGTTCATCAATAAAGGAAACTTTATTATTTGCATTTTGTGCCAAAAAGAAAAAATCTAAATTGTTACATAAAGCGTAAAGCAAAAAAAAAAATCTAGATTTTTTTTTTTTCAACTCTTTCCCTTTTTTAAGCCTTATGGGCCTTTTATTTTCTTCTGCATTTACACCATCTTTTAACCTTTTATCCGAGAGCTCTTGAACGATACCTGAGGGCGCCGCTTTGGATTGGCTCTCGAGGGAGCTTTTATGATTTATGGTGCCAAACAAGTTCTGCAACAAATGATGTCTGAATTGTTTATTCTCTTTTTTTATGAAGGAAGCGGAGCGAAAAGCCACAAGCGGTCTGCGAAAAAAAAAGAGATTTTTGCTGCGCCCTCGTTTTGAAACATTGCAGGGTCGAACCCGATGACCCAAAAAAAATCCATAGAAACTTAGGATCCAACACCATAATAACAAACTGCCCTCATGATTAGACCATGTTCCTGATATTTTATAAAATAAAGGCGCATTAGCATTTGAGTTGGTAAATACATTGTAATTGAAAAAATCAGAAGAAATATAGCAAGACAAAATACCAAAAAAAGAAATAGTAAAGAGAAAAAAATAAAGTGAAATAGCCGCAGGTCTTTTGTTGTAAGTTAATGCGACAAAAATACTCAGTACTAAAAAATAATGGCCCAATTCATTATACATTTCAGTAAATTTTGCTTATAATTAGCAAAAAAAATAGATTTTTTTGCGTTTTTTAACGCAGAGCGTTGCTTTGCTTCCCTCAAAGCCTTGAACAACTTGCTTAAACCAATACTAAAAGTCCACCTTTCCTTAGGTGCTTTTGCTTGATCTATTGTCTGTATAAAAAGAAACCTGTTTTCTATTGTTGTTTTGCGGATTTATTTGACTTTTTACGGAAAAACTAGAAAAAGATAAAATAATTTGACGTGTTTCCAAAATAAAAAAAATCCCGCTTAAACAAAGAAAGCTAGTAAGGATTAACAGGATTGGAATGAGCATAGAAATATGTATTGAAGTACCAAATTGGCTAATGCTGGAAGGTTGATGCAATGTATTCCACCAGTTTACAGAAAATTTAATTATTGGTATATTTATTAACCCTATACAAATAAAAATAGAAGCGACGTCCACGGAAAACTGTTGAAAACGCAGTACACCTAAATAAATAAAGAACAAGATTAATACAGAGGTTAGACGAGCGTCCCACACCCAAAAGGTACCCCACATAGGTTTACCCCAAAAACCCCCGGTTAATAGGGTAAACAATGTAAACAAAGCACCTATTTTGGCGCCGCTTTTGGAAAATAACTGAAAAAGCGGATGTTTTGTTAATAAGAATAACACACTGCTGATAGCCATTGCGATATAAATAAGTAAACTCATCCAAGCGGCTGGAACATGCACATAGATAATGCGATAATTTTCACCTTGTTGAAAATCGGATGGTGCTACCCAAATACTTAAGTAAATAGCCATTGCTGCTAAGAACCAACAAAATCCAATGAGAATTCGTGCATAGCGAAAAGAGCATAACATGATCAAATAAGGTCGTAGTATTTCGAAATACATAGGGATTTTCTAACGTTTTATCATAAAATAATAATCCATCAATGGCCCAGCTAGAAAAAAAATATGGATCATTTCGTGCTAATTATTGAAAATTCGACAGCTTTTTTTTCTGCTTGATTTGCTCTTTGCTTTGTGGAAATCTGCCGAAAAAAAGCCAGCCCAGCAAAGAAACAAATTTTCTTCGCTGAGCGCTGCGCTTTGAAGCGCTTTACTAATAGGCCTTCCTAAGATATCTATAATGCGAAAAAAAAGAAGCTTTGCGCTCTGCTAAGCTGGATCATTCGCATCTGGGCGACCTAGAAATAGTTTTCTTACCCAAACTTCACCAAATCCCCGCTTTCTTCTTTTGCCAGAATTAGACAGTGTACAGGAAGGAGTCTAGTATAGAAAATAAATACAGAAGGAAAAGAATATATATATTCAAAAGAATATATATATATTCTTTTTTTGTTTGCTCCACAATATTTACGATGAGTGAGCCGGTATACCCGCAAAGGCAATCAATCCTATTGGCTTATCAACTTTTGTAAAGTAATTGAAACCAAAATAGGATAAAGAAATAAAAACAAAAGTAAATATCCCATTAATAGAAGAACATGAAACCATTCTGTTTCGGTAGAAGCGCAAAAGATAATTAAGGGTAATAGAGTGGGTAAAGTGGTAAGATTTTGCAAACTGTTCCAACTATGAGATATTATTCCAAGAGCCAAACAAGAATGAATACCACACATAAGAGTAAATATCAGACTTCCTATAATAAGGGTGAACCAATTCATTTTGAGTTGATCAAATTGGTATAGAAGTTGTACCACTGGAAAAGTACCAAAAATACCACTTATTTGAAGAACCCAATGACCTACCAATTTAGAAAGTAATATTTTTTGCAAACAATAGCCGCTTGAACAATACAATTCGAGTGTACCATCTTCAAAATCATTCTGAAGAAAACGTTCGGGAAGAAAAGAAAACGATAAACAAATCCAAATTAGACCTAAATGAAAATGACATAAGAAGTCTTTAGAAAAGCCTATCATTAAGGGCATGACTACGATATATGACAGAAATAGAGAAAAAGTCGTTATTAGTGTAGATGAATTAAGTAAAATCTGTTGATAAAAAAGTTTTAGAAAGAGTTTCAAGCTTCTTTTTCTCCATTTTCAATCCGAAAAAAACAATCTAGAGATTGTTTTTTTAGCTAGGGCCTGCGGCCTCGACTTAAGGATTTTCGCGAGAGCGGCCAAGCACTTTGTGAAAGAATGACTGTTTTCGTAATCAAATTACAAAATAGATATACAAACTGTATAGAATCATCATTCACTGGAATGGGATAAGTTATTAATTTTTGTAATCTGTTTGAAATATTAGAATCCACCAAAGATACGATAGGTATTTGTAATTGATTGGCTTCAAGTATAGCCATAGAATTTTTATTTGCATTTATTATTACTAAACAATCTGGAATATCGTGTGTCATGATTCCTTCAAAACATTTTTGCATCTTTCTAAAATGCGGAAAAAAATCGAAGGGCGACGATATAGAGGCGTCTTTAAATTTGGAATGCGCAGAGAAATTCTGAAAGTGTTTTTGTACATTTTTCATATGTTTGCGATTGGTCAAAAATCCTCCAATCCATTTATGATTGATATAGCTCTGATTGGTTGTTTTTGCCATTTGTTGAACTATTTTATTATATTCTGGATCGGTATTTACTACTAAAAAATGGCCTTTTGCACGAATAATAGATTCAATAAAATTACAAGCCCTTCGTAAACAAATAAGTGTTTTTTCTAAATTAATAATAGCCATTTCATTTCTAAATCCGTATAAATATCCTTGAAAATCAGAAGTAGGTATTCGATGGCCCAGATATGCATTTGTACTTAATAATTTTTGAATAACCAACAAACTAGAATTGTACATAGTTCCTTTTTTTTATTTCTGTTTAGATAGCTCAGGTGGTTAGAGCAAAGGACTGAAAATTCTTGTGTCAGTGGTTCAAATCCACTTCTAAACACAATAGAGTGAAGCTTTCTATTAAAGAATTTTTAAGGAGTTCAGATCTTAAAAGAATAAAGTGGTCTGAAAGTCGATCTTGCAGTGGCTTTAAACAAAAGCATGCTTCGTTCCGGAGACTGCTTCACAAAAAAAAAAATATATATATATTTTACTTATCTTGCTTCTTATCTTCGAGAAAAAGCAACCTCAAAGTTTGAAGGCCTTGCCAAAAGGTCGCGGGCGCTTAGCTGGTTGTTGCCTGCACTGTCTGTGTTACAGATGGCGGGTAAGTATAGAGGTTGATCAAAGTTTTTGACCTTCCTTAAATAAGAAAGTGCAGTACTTGTAAAGAAACGGTAAAATTTCAAGTAGGCTAAGGACGGATTTGAACCATCTTTCTAGGATTTGCAATCCAATACATTACCTTTATGTTACTTAGCCATTTTTTTCTATTTTCGATATAAAAAAAATGAATGAAAGGCCACAGTCTTCGCAGCCCCTTAGGCCTTATTCGTTAAGAGCCGCGTGTGTATTCACGCGGCGACGATATCGGACTCTTTTTTTGCGAGATAGGCTAACTGGTGATAGAAAATGGATGATATCAACATAAAAAAATCTATACTTTTTTTTTCGTGGCTTCGAGCAAAAAGCCGTATGACACAAAACTATCATGTACGGCTCTGTAAAAGGACACAACAATAGCAGCCCGAATTTCGCCCCACTCTCTAGCAATTACTATGTAATTGCATTCCTCATGAAACTGAGTATGAGGGCGCAGCGTGGTCTGAAAGCCTCTCTAAGCAGATGAATCAGGTTAAAAAATAAGTACTAAAAAAAAGAAAAAAAGCAACATGAGCTTTACTCAACTATTTCCCCAATATAATTCTAGTTTGAATCCATTACGCGGAAGCGCTATACAATGTTCAGTTAAAAAATTACGACAAAACATTATATTGGTGAATACAGGGCTGAAAACTCCAATAATTTGTTTCCAACATGAGCTGAAAAGAGTGCCAATCACTAAGCAAACGAGGTTTATTTTGGGAATTGAAGATGTGGAAGTGTTTGGTGAACCAAAAATGCTTTTGTCAAAACCGCTAGAAAGAAAATGGAAAAGCAAACTAGTTTGGACTGAACTAACTAAAATTTGGCGAAGTGACCGGAATTTGATCAAAGGGTTTATTTTGAATTCAGTCAAAGGAGGTTATGCGGTAGCAATCGCAGGTCATATAGCTTTTCTTCCAAAGAGTCTTCGCAGAAATCGAAAAGTATTTCATAGTCAATGGAGAATCTTCTCCATTTTGAACATGAACTCAAAAATTGGCAATATCGTAGTAAAAGAAATTGGTGATGGCAAACTAGATTATTCTTCGCCAGCAAAACCGCGTAAAAAACAAGTAAAGCGTTTAGGCACAAAGCGGAAACACTTGCAAAACACGAAAAAAAACACATTTTTTCATAAATATGAAAAGACCGAAAAAAAAAAAAAGAAAAATTTGAGTTTTATTCCTATGGTCTTTACGACCCAAAAGACCAAACAAAGCTTAAAGCGCTTAGGCCCAAAGCCTCAAGCCCACACTGAGAAAACGCATGAAAATACGGAACGATCCATCACAAATAACGTATCTAGACTCAGAGATCAAGGCCGGGCAAGGAATTAAAGTTTGTTGGTGTGTTAACGCAGAGCAACTAAAGAACTGGGTTTGAAGAAAGGATGGCATGGAAATGACCAATTAGTGTGACTACAAGCGATTTATCATTGCCCCATATACCCATGTGGAAACTCGATACCTCGATGATGGAATGGATAGTAGTGGAAATATTAGTAGCTTTTAGTTAACCTATCTATTTATCATTCTATAAGCTTAAAAAAGATTTTTTTTCGTCCAGACTCCAAAACAATCGTGGTGTTCGCTTCGTGTTATGTAGAATACTAATAACAAAATATATATATATATATTTTAATCATGATTCTAGTTTTTTCACCAATTTTTCCTTCTTCAATTTCTCATGAAAATCTGCGGCCCGTTTGGCAGGTTTTGCTTAAAGAGCTTTAACATTAAGGGCTCAAAGAAGAAAACTTGTTTTCTTCTCTCGTGATTCAATAAAAGTATTTGAATCAGCAAAGAAAAAGTAAAAAAAATGCCTCAACTAGATCAATTTACCTATTTAACGCAATTTGTTTGGTTATGTGTTTTTTATATGGCCTTTTATGTATTATTATATAATGATGGATTACCCAAAATAAGTCGCATTCTCAAATTACGAAAACAGCTGATTTCGCATCAAAATGTAGGCACAGAGCCGAGCGATTACAGTGTTGAACAGGATGTTGTTTTCAAAGAATGCTTTGATACCAGTATATCCTATCTGTACTCAGGTGTATCTGGAGCATCCAAGTGGTGTAACGAAATGGTAAAAAGCTTAAATGCTAATCAATTAAAACGACTGAATAAATCTTATGTATGTTCCTTGGGAGAAATTAGTGTCTCACAAGTAATAAAAAAAAACGCACTTTCAATTATGAGTCCCTCTACTTATCATATAACTTCTTTAGCGTCACGTCAAACCGCAGCTCTTAACAAAATCTATGTTTTACGCGGACAAAGGAACACCCTAGTAAATATCAAGAACGGACCAAGAAAAAAGAAAAATACGAATGCGTAAATTTATTATATTTGCTATTTTAATTTTTAGTGTTTTAAGTTCAAAACAAATCTTAATTTATAATGAAGAAATTATTGTAGCTTTAAGTTTTGTAGGTTTTGTTATATTTAGTCAAAAAACCTTTGGTGAAACTCTAAAAGCTACTTCTGATGCGCGAAGCAAAGCTCTTCTTTCAGAATTACAGCAATTGATGAGTTCTCAAGAAGCTCTGTTGTCCGAGTTGAAGAAACAGCATGAATTACGTAGTATAAGTTTGCGTTCAAGTACGCAAATGATTGGAGAATCTTGTATAAATGATCTGCTTACGCGCTGCGCACCTAAGTGCAAACAGACAGTGCAAGCTGTGTTATGCCAACAAGTAGAGCAAAAGTTGAAAACACTGTTAGCTATTCAAGAGCAGTCTCGCAGCAGTTTACAAGAGAAGATAGTCACCTGTTTTCGCGAAACAGTTTGTGACGAATTTCGCTTTTCTAAATTGCGAAAACATCAGTCAAAACTAGTTCAACAAAGCATGGTATTATTGAAAGATGGAGTTCTGAAATGAACAATTTTGCACAAAGATGGCTGTTTTCCACGAACCACAAAGATATAGGGACTCTCTATTGCATTTTTGGTGCCATTGCCGGAGTCATGGGTACATGCTTCTCAGTACTAATTCGTATGGAATTAGCACAGCCTGGCAATCAAATTCTTGGCGGAAATCATCAACTTTATAATGTGTTAATAACAGCTCACGCTTTTTTAATGATTTTTTTTATGGTTATGCCTGCAATGATAGGTGGATTTGGTAATTGGTTCGTCCCGATTCTTATAGGTGCACCTGATATGGCATTTCCACGATTAAATAACATTAGTTTTTGGTTGTTACCACCGTCACTGTTACTTCTCTTAAGTTCTGCTTTGGTAGAAGTGGGCGCTGGTACCGGATGGACGGTCTATCCGCCGTTAAGTGGTATAACCAGTCATTCTGGAGGATCTGTGGATTTAGCCATTTTCAGTCTTCATTTATCGGGTGTTTCCTCTATTTTAGGTTCTATCAATTTTATCACTAGTGCGCTGTGCGAGGCTCGTTTTCAGTGAGGACTAATATCCATATTCCTACATGTATGTCTGACTCTCTTAAAGAAATACATGCAGCAGGCCAATGCGGCATTTTGGGTTAATAATCCATCATGTTTGCGAGCAGTTGGTCAATGGGGAGGCCAAAGGGGACTGCCCTCCTTGGTGGTATCCTTTAAGCAGGGTAGTAAGGGTTAGGTTAACCAACTTGATACGCACTCACTGCCTTGAAAAGGCTACATATCCCAAGCAGAATACGTCGGTATATGTGTGGTAGAGTAACCCAGGAACCAATACCAATCTGGGCGAAAGCTTTGACTGATGTAGTGAATGGTCATAGTTGTTGGACAGCCACGAGTGATTCTAACATAGGAACCGGCCTGAGCAATCAAGCAAGTGCGCAAGGACCTTAAACTACTGAAGGCTTTGACAAAGGTCAAAAAGAAAACACGAAAATAGGGCAACCACGGGAAGTAACCGCTTCACATCATCCGACAAATGATGCGCGGGCTCAGAGGTCTCATAGTAGCAAGAGGAAGGAAAGCAACCCAGCCAGAAAACAAAGGTGACTAGTCAGAAAACGATCCATAGTTCTTTTTCATCTGTTTCGGGTAAAGAAAGTTACTCTTGCAGGCCTCTTCAAACAAATCGGAAGAATGGTTAACAAAGTGACGCTCGTACATATGTTAAGTAAGATAGTAAACAATTGTAAAAATAACCAGGGACGCTATAATGGACTGAGAATAATTCTATCGGATCCTAAATTTCTGGTTTACTGCTATGAAAGTATCCAAGGTAAGCCTGGGGACATTACTCGTAAAACCAGCTTTCTTGGCTTTGTGGAAAAAGGTTCAGATGCCCGCTTCGCCCTTCTACTTCTAGATTGCATGGGAACTGGTTTTTTAAACTCGCAGATACGTATACGCAAAGGCCGAATCATAAATGAATCTGCGCCAAAGGTAATCAAAAGATAAGACTATCACATCCAGATATCCATCATCCTGGCCTAATTAATAGGACTGCCCAATTATTGTGGTGTGGTTGATAAAAAAAATCTGCAAAAAGTGATATGGTTCTTAGTTCACTCATCCAAAGCCGGCTTGAAAATCGAAGTTCCGAACTGGGTTCAATAAAATTGGAGCTAAGCTTCAATGCCTTAATACTTAGAGTAGCCTGACGATTCCAAATAACTATAAGGTTCTACATGATTACAAGGTAAACAGCTACTCCAAATTAGGTTATGCAGGTTTAGTAGACCGAAAAATTTTACGAGTCTGGGTTAGGTCGGATTTGTGCCATCTGCGGTGATAGGAATATGGAAATAAATCATGTAAGGACTGTTTTAGACGTTTAAGTAAAAATTAGAATAAGAAACTGAGGTTACCCGATTGCCCAGAGCATATAAACGAAAGTAGATTCCATTATATAAAGCTCACCACGAAGCGTATCATGCAAAGAAGCTAGGAAATGCAGATAATATCATACTATCAGTCCTAGGCCTCTATTAAGTAACACATCCTTTGAGACGCACCTGATACAAGAATCTCAGCAATTGAAGTTTTCCGAGTGAGAGCTGTATGACAAAAAATTGTCATGTATGGTTCGGAGGGCAGCATAGACTGACCCCTATCTATTTTTAACATGCGTGGGCCAGGAATGACCATGCATAGATTACCCCTATTCGTATGGTCCGTATTAGTGACAGCATTCCTACTTTTATTATCTCTTCCAGTATTGGCAGGTGTATTTGCGCCTGACAAGGCAGCGATGTCTTGGTCGAATTTGACTATATGCTGGGAACTCTGCAAAGACGATCAGCAGGGAACGAACCATGATGGTTCGCCCTCAGAGACTATACGCCAAACATCTCTGGCCAAACCTACTTTTGCCATCCAGGCAAAGCTCCCATCCCAGCTTGATGCCTATTTGGCCGGCTTGATTTAAAGTGATGGGTGCATGATCCTAGTGTTTGCATTTGGCCTCGTGGTCAATGCGGGCTAAAAAAAAGGATATTGTGCGCGTCAAAGCGGGTATGATTAAGAAAAGATGAAGATATAGTCCAAACTGCACCACAACGGCATGAAAAAAATCGATTTTTATTGTGCTCCATTGACCAAAAGTGTGTGAATAGATTGGCAATTACCATGTTATTAACTGATAGGAACTTTAATACAACCTTTTTTGATCCTGCAGGAGGAGGAGATCCAATATTATACCAGCATCTCTTTTGGTTTTTTGGTCATGGGCGCGATTGCGCCAATAGAAAAGGTGGTACGTTGCCCTTACAGCGCTACCTAAGCGAGCACAGCTGTTCTGTGCCTCAAATAAACTATCTGCCTGGAATGCAGATAACTGGCAATGAGGTGGGATGTTTGGGAGTCGATGTCATGAGAAAGGTAGAGGATGGTGCCAGAAAAAGAAAAAAAGGCCCTTGCGTGCAAGAAGCCTTCGGCCCTTTTTCTTTTGTTTCAGTTTCAAACTCTTTTAGGTTAGACCCCGGTAATAGTAGGGATCTTTTGGGATTGGAGTGTGCCCTCTTTTCTCTCAAGGGTAAGATTTCACACGTTGCGTGCAAGAAGCCTTCGGCCCTTGCCCGGGCGGACCACTCGAGACCCAACATCTTTCGAAAAGACAGATATTCTATTGGTAGCGTTGCCCCTGTGGTGGAACTTTTTTCAAGAGCCGAAATGGGCATTTCCATTCAACTGGACATTGTTGATATATCCAAGTCAATGATGCTATCACAGGGTGAGATGAGACGTAAGGCTATACACAATAACATGTGGGTAATGCTGAAACGTTTGACGTGGAAAGAGAGACGTGGCTTCTCTAATGGCTCAGGATCTCCAGACAGTCTCTTCACTGAATGGAAGGAGACCCGAAAAAAATCACGAATTATCGCCAGGAAAGCCGCGGTCATCATGAACGAGGGTCGGTGGCCAATGTTGGGAAAGAAATTTACAGCTATCCATAAATTAGTAAAGAACCAACAAAGGATCCTCTCTCTTTTAGCAGCTTCCCTGGGACTCGGAAACCCACTCCTGAAAGACTGCATGCTTGAAATCTGTACTCAATTAACCTCTCGAATAATTGCCGTAGATAATTTATATTATACTTCTGGAAGTCGAACTCCGGGAGTCGATGGTAAAATACTAGAAGCTTCTTCCCAAATCGGTCTAGTTCGTCGTATCTTTTGGATTAATCTAAAAAACTACAAGAGCTCACCCGTTCGCCATGTTTCCATTTTTGAACCAAAAAATGGTGAAAGGCTGCTAAAAATACCCACAATATTTGACAGGACCGTCCAGCACTTGTTCAAACTAGCTATTGAACCTGTAACAGAACCCTTTGCTGACAAATATAGCTTCGGATCTCGGAGGGGAAAATGTGCACACATGGCGATAGGTGAAATTGCTTACATATTAGACACGAGAAGGCAAAGAGTACGCAAAGTTGGCAATAAGAAAATGGAACAAAATAGTAAAAAGTTTGTTTCCAAATGGGTAATTGAGGCGGATATAAAAGGCTTCTTTGGCCAAATATTTCACCAATGGATCTTAGATCATTTTCCCATGCCTAGTAGTACAGAAATTGTACTCGAGGAATGGCTTAAGAGTCCAATTGAATATCAAGGGGAACTTGAAGTCTCGTTCCGCGGTGTCATAAGTCCTTTAATCGCGAACTTTGCCCTGGATGGCTTAGAAAAGAAAATAACTGGCGGACACCGGACCACTATGACTGATCCTGGAAGGACAGAATGGATGCAAAGGAAAGGCCATAGTTATCTCTTTAACCAGACCCGAAAAACAGACTCAGTCCGCCTTATCAGGTATGCTGATGACTTTGTCATTATTACTGATGATGAGACATTAGTGGAACGACTTTTTGAAAAAGCAAAAAGTTTCCTGGCGGAACGTGGCCTCCAATTGTCGTCAGAAAAAACCCGCATATTCCCGTGGAAGATCGGAGAGAGACTTAATTTTCTCGGCTTCATATTCCACAATATCGATCGGGCTCGCTCTCATAGCCAAGTCACTTCCTCATGTAAGGTGTTCACTCGTGGGGGCCTCCACGTGTATCCTAATCCTAATAGGATAATGTTGCTGAAATGGAAAATAAAAAATGTCTTTTCTGAAAATATAGACCTGCGGCCTTATCAAATGATCAAATTGCTAAACCCAATTCTTCATGGTTGGGGCAACTACTTTGGAATTGGCAACTTTGTTCATACCTTCAGTCTGCTGGATCACTGGATCTGGCATAGAAGCTGGCGATATTTACGTCGTAAATTCTCTAAAACTCCTCGACCCAGACTGGTTTCCCGATTCTATCAGGGGGTGCCCTCTCCCCGTGGCAGACTCTGGGATTTCCATGCTACTTGGACCGAGCCCAGTGTAGATGCCAAACGCCATTATGCTGACGTGATATGGATAACACTCCTTGCGTCTATGGTAAAAGAAGTTCCTGCTCATATGTTTCGAGCATCTCGTGATCTAGGTAATCCTTTTGTAGATTCAACCCCTTTTGATGAATGGAATCTTCGGATTCAAAGCTATCGGGAAATTTTGGTGGACGGGAAAGGTAATGAATTTAGCAAGCTATTCATCCGCCAGAAAGGTATATGTCCCGTCTGCAATCAAGGCTTAGGTTATTTGACTAGCTCTAATTTAGAGATTCAGGACCTGCGGCCTTTTTATAAGAACTCGAAAGTGCCTGGTGATGGTAATTTGTTGCACAAATCCCTTGTGCACTCTTGGTGTCTTGTTACAGAACATGCTTGAGGATAGACTACATAGGTTATGGGCATATTCCGCGAAGAGCCCAGTGCTTTGAGAGGAGCTCGCTGGGTTCTGTGGGGGGCTTTGCTGGGAACGGCAAAATCTATCCCGATCCTGAGGTCTATATTCTAATCTCGCCAGGATTCGGTATCATTAGTCATATCGTTTCTACCTTTTCAAGAAAACCCGTATTTGGTTATCTAGGCATGGTTTATGCCTTGATCAGTATTGGAGTTCTTGGATTTATTGTGTGGGCGCACCACATGTTTACCGTAGGCTTAGATGTTGATACACGTGCTTACTTCACTGCGGCTACCATGATTATTGCCGTGCCTACTGGAATCAAAATTTTTAGTTGGATTGCTACCATGTGGGGAGGTTCAATACAATATAAAACACCCATGTTATTTGCTGTAGGATTTATCTTTCTGTTTACTGTAGGGGGGTGCGACGTGCTAACCGGAATGGATGACGTTTACTTCGCCATAACCCCAGAAATGGCGACAGACGGACGTATTCTCTCTCCAGTTGACGTGTAGGGGAGACCCCAGAAGCAAAGATGAGTAGGGTGAAAAAACCCCTCCTTTGGGGGCTTCCGAAAGGTGGTACCCTAAAAAGGCAACGGAAGGAACCAAAAACAACGAGGTAATTTGCACTAACGGGAGGCGAACCCGGTGGACCCCTTGCCGGGTCAACGCGTCAACTCTCTCGAAAATCTCGTACGTGGCCAAATGGCAGTAGGGTGCAAGCAATTCAAGGCTCAAGTAAGCCTCGCCCGCTATGAAGGACTTGAGGTTCCCAATCCCAACACCTAACCGGATGACGCCATTTCTGTCAAGCACGGGACAGCAGGTGACCCACCACTTCACTTTGCTGAGGAGGCCCTCGACAAATGAGGTTTGGAAAAATCTTTTTGCTATACCCTTGCTACGCGGGCCAGGCGCACAGGCGTGTGAGGACTTCACTAGTCAGGCGGATAACTAACCTGATAGCGAAAGAACTGCATTCCATTCTCAACAACGACAAAAGCAACCTTAACAACAACCTTAACCCTTGCAGATTTCTATTTCAAGGAGACCTGATCGAGTTGGCATACAAATGTTTTAGTCTTCGACCCTTGCATTTATTTAGCCCACGGTGTCATCGGAACTGGACTGCAAAAGCACCACTGAGCTCTGAAAGGGCATAGAACAAAATACTACGGCAACATCGACCATTTCATTTTGGTAAACCTGTTGAAAAAGAGATAGGAGACTTATACGATTCGTTTCGTTGGCGCGTTGAGCAAAATACGAGAGGACTACAAAAGCTGAATCCTAAGAGGAATATGCAACTACTATTCGTTCGTTGATAAGTTCTACCAATTAACAAATGAAATGAAACTCGTCATCAGGAGCTGCTGTGTTCGCACTCTAATCATACTAAAAAAAGCAAACGCCTTACAACTACAATGGGACGGATTAAAACAAGAGGCCGCAGGCTTCTCCAGAAGTGATATATCAACATCATTTTCCAGGGAAAGGAACTCGGAATTAAGTCAGAGGTTACTTTCTGGTGTTCTGCAGTTATAGAAGTCCGAACCAAGACAAGAAGAGCACACAAGTATGTTGGAAAACCCCAACCAAAAAGCTTGGTCCCGCTACGCCTCTTTTCAAAAGGCTACGCGGCAGATCTATACTGGACGATACCAGATGCCTAGTCAACAAATCCGGACCAATAAAGAGGACACAACAATAGCAGCGCAAGTTGAGCCAACTCGACAAGAACATCTCACAGATAAACGAGATGCTGCCCAGACTAAAAGCTCATGAAACTGAGAAAGTTGTTGAAGGGGCGCGGCAATATAGAATAGAATAGAATATATGTTGCGCCCTTGCTGCCGCGTTATTCTCTGGCTACACTTGCCAAGCTCGAGCACGAGAGAGCCGACCACGGAAAATACTTCTTCGGGCTCTCTCTCCTCGATCGAAAAGATAAACTCAGAGGGAAAAAAAGGAAACCGGAGAGGCACCGCAGCCTCGTTCGACACGTCGGTACAGGCTATGAAACCCGTGCCAAGTCGTGAGAGAATTAAACGCGCGGGCAAGCCGTATGATGGGAAAACTATCATGTACGGTTACGAGAGAGGTGCACTAAAAGCGCAAGGGAAACCCAAAATTGGCCCCACGCGAGTAAGGGCACCTACTCTACTCTCACTGGAATAGTATTGGCCAATTCTGGGCTGGACATCGCTCTACATGATACTTATTATGTGGTTGCACATTTCCATTATGTTCTTTCTATGGGAGCTGTTTTTGCTTTATTTGCAGGATTCTACTATTGGATAGGGAAAATAACTGGTCTTCAATATCCAGAGACTTTAGGTCAAATTCATTTTTGGATCACTTTCTTTGGTGTGAACTTGACTTTTTTTCCTATGCATTTTTTAGGTCTTGCAGGTATGCCACGTCGCATTCCAGATTATCCAGATGCTTATGCTGGATGGAATGCCTTTAGTAGTTTCGGCTCGTATGTTTCTGTAGTAGGAATTTTGTGTTTCTTTGTAGTGGTTTTTTTTACTCTAACCAGTGAAAACAAGTGTGCTTCAAGTCCTTGGGCTGTTGAACAGAATTCAACGACACTTGAATGGATGGTCAAAAGCCCTCCGGCATTTCACACTTTTTCAGAACTTCCGGTTATCAAGGAAAGCATTTAGACGTCTTAGCAGATGGTGCCACTTAAGCACTTACCCGCTCTGCCCTCGTTGGACAACGTCCATTGGGGGGGCGGAGCCCCGCCTCGCCCCGAAAAGGAATGGCAAAAAGATATTCATTTAACAAGGGGCCCTGAAAGGGCCGCCAAAACTAATTATGACGTTAATGTAATCAATTTCTCAATTAATTGGAATATGGCAACTCAATTTGTTATGCTGGAGAAAAAGAAGACGATTAAATAACGAGAACAGATATTTGAACAGTTATGGCAAGAATGTATAGGTTGCCAATGCTTCTGACGTATTCATTAATATTAAAGGAGCACTCCGCATACGGTGCATAGAAGAGTGTAGAACGAATAAGCTGTCAAACAAACAGCAGAAATTACTACTCGCTTCGACAAGAACCAAGACCGAGCAAAAACTACAGAAAATTTTTGATAAATGACCAATAAAAAAAAAGATAGTAGAAAGAAAAAATACTAAAAATGAAGAGCACTGCTTCTTAATCATGTCGCCAGTATTGATTATATTGCCTTTATAAGATAGGTTGGCATAATTTAGATAATTAATGAAAGAGACAGATAGATAATTAATGCTGACGGTGACGTAGATTACTGGCGGAACTTGAAAATAACGGGAATCCGCTCTTGATGGAAAAATTCTAGATATGACATGAATTTGCGGGAGCTAGATAGGAAGATATCTATATCTATTGTTATTCACAGTTGCTATCAAACAACTCCAACACTGCAGGATTGCTGCAGATTGTTCACATGGAGAGAAATGAAATAGGAATAGTAGTTGGTAACACCTACAACACTTCTCTCTTTTCAGAGCCGCATCCTACTGGGCTGCTAGTTTTCTTCGCCTAATCTAAGCCAACAAATTTTCTTGTAACTTTTCTCTTTGCATTTTTCACTATCTGAGCTTAGATTAGAGGCCAAAGGTTTTCTTACAAAGAAAAAAAAGGGCGTGAGCGGCCATAAAGACATCAAAAAATATATATATATTTTAGTTTAACGTAATTACTCGTACTAGACGAGCCAACGTACAATGTATATTTTGATGTGCATATCAACTGCCAGGGGAATTTCTATAAAAACATTTGGGTATAGCAGGACTTGAACCTGCGACCATTAAGTTAAAAGCCTAATGCTCTACCAATTAAGCTATACACCCAAAAAAATATATATATATTTTTTTTTATCATTATGGAATTTGATGATGATAAATTAGTAAAAAACAACAATGACCTGCGGAGCAAAAAAATATATATATATTTTGGGAATTCAAAGCGCAACGTGTTACGCATTCATTTCAGTCTAATTTTATTACTTTGGTTTTCTAGAATATAGGCTTAGTAGGACTCGAACCTACAATATCACCGTTATGAGCGGTGCGTTTGAACCAATTAAACTATAAGCCCTGGATTCGATATGCTAGTAAGCATATCGAATCAAACGTAACCTGTCGCCCTCGTTGACTATAGGTATAAGAGGCTGGGAATTAGATGAAAGAGGCCGCTCAAAGATTAGTGGCGTAGAATAACGCGGAAGCATTTGGTAAGTTAACAACGACCGAGGGCCGCCGCAGGCGCGCGGCCGAAAAAACGAGAATCTAGACCCGCGGCCGCTTCGCGCCTTTGGTCTTCGGTCCCATCATCAATCGAAAAGCACGCGAAG